ATGTATGTACCATTCAATATCTAATTTATCAAATTTCTGTAGTATAAGATTTCTTTCTCTCCTTTATTGGCCTCGGACTAGAAAACTTAAGATAGGATAAAACGTGAATTGAATCCAATAGGTTGCTTTCTAATAATTCATAAAGGAGATTATCATATTTCGATAATTCAATTAGATGCGAAATTGAAAAATCTCCTTTTTTTAGCTGTAAACTGTAGAAGTTTTTGTTGGAATCTTTTTTTTTTCATTTTATTTAAGAGGAATTGGTTATTCGTAGAGTAAGAAATAAGAAGAATCAATAGTATTAATATAATAAAAAAAAAGAGAACAACGAAAAAAAAATAGAATAGAATTGTAATAATCAATAATTGTGATGCACACATTGTTTTGTTGTATTAAATCGAAAGGTTGTTTCTTGAACTAATTACGAAGGTCGGGATTTATGGTATGAAAAGACAATTTCTAATAAATATAGAAAAAATGTAGAACTTAGAAAAGAAAGGAAAAAATTATAGTAATTACGAGTCTCAGACTATAGTTGGACGAAAATAAAGATTTTATTTTCGTAATTGATCTGATCCTGCAATACCTTTTCCTTTATTTACATTTACTTTATTTGATTTGTTTTCATTTTTACGCATAAAATCAATAGTAGGTTCATTCATATAATATCTCAAACGAGAGGTATTATAAGGTCACTTTTTATTCTAAAATAAAATCAAATCGATACGATTAAAAAAAAAAGATTAAAATAGAAATGATTTTCTAATTTTGTTCCATATGAATTCAAAGAAAGTTTCATTTTTTGAATGAAGTTACATGACGTCTTTCTTACTTATTATTATTTTCTTTTTTAATATTAGTTTACTCAAGAGTTGTCTAATCAATCCCGTGATTCGGAATCACGGGATGGGTAGATGTTACAAATGATTAATTGATTTCTTTTTTTACTCCCCTCCTTCTCTCTTTTTGTTAATACTGTCTATAATGATTGATGAGTTAACAACTGTCACGTGAACTTATTTTTTCACTTCAATTGGTATTTTTTCTTAGTACCTTTCAAAACTTGAACTTAGGAAAGTGCTTTATAAGCATATGTATAAAAAGAACATATTTCATTTAGCCCCTTCATCTTCATGCTTACTATAACTAGTTTTTTCGGTTTTCTACTAGCGGCTTTAACTATAACCTCAGCTCTATTTATTGGTCTGACCAAGATACGACTTATTTGAAATTAATTGCATGAATACAACTCAAAAAAAGAAATCTTTTTGTAAGTATTCATATATTCTATAGTTACTTACCGCATCAATTTCGAATTAGTGGTCATTGAGATTGATGGACAATCCGGATTACTATTTAGGGATAGATATTACCTCTCCTTTTTCCCTTTCAAACAAATTGAAATGATTGAAGTTTTTCTATTTGGAATTGTCTTAGGTCTAATTCCTATTACTTTAGCTGGATTATTTGTAACTGCATATTTACAATACAGACGTGGCGATCAGTTGGACTTTTGATTAATTAACATCTTTTTTTTGATTGACCTCCTCTTTTCTTTAATTCACGGGAGGTCAAATTAAGATTCCTGTTCCATTTTTTGAGTGTCATTTTGGGCTTAACCTAACCAAGTAACCAAGACCCGAATCACGCTCTGTAGGATTTGAACCTACGACATCGGGTTTTGGAGACCCACGTTCTACCGAACTGAACTAAGAGCGCTTTCTTATCACAATAGATAAGACTATAAGGAAGAGTATTTTGTTTTGTAACCCCAATACATCTTGTATGCATATAGTATCATATACTATATGATATAGTATAAAATGATATACTATAAAAAAAGATTATGTATGCACGATTTTAATCGATTTCATTACTGCTCAGAGGAGAAGTAATAGGTAGGGATGACAGGATTTGAACCCGTGACATTTTGTACCCAAAACAAACGCGCTACCAAGCTGCGCTACATCCCTTTCAATTGGTCTACAGTGTCATTGTAGAGAATCCTTGTCTTGTTTTCCAAATCCTCATTTTTTATATCCGTTGATATACATACAAGTTATCTTGCCATTTTTTTTTCTTTTTTTTTTGTCTCATATAAGATATAATAATAGTAGAAGGTTTATATATCTAATATATATTCTAATAGATATTATCTAATCTTTATTATTAGATATATATATTATCTAAGAATATCTTAATAATATATATTATGAAATATATGAATATGAAACCCATCGTAAAAAAAACTAAAAAATGATGATTTTTTTGGAATGCTCAGATAAAAGGGATGTATTTTTCGGTTTTCAGAAAGGGAAAATCTTATCTACCGAATCGGTGTACATTTCAATTGGAATTAGGAATTCCGTGTACAAATACAAGGGGTCCTTAACTACTTACATATACAGCTGATCATATATGTATTAACATTATACATTACAAAAAAGAATAAAGAAGGAGGATTTTCAATGCGAGATCTAAAAACATATCTTTCCGTGGCACCGGTACTAAGTACTCTATGGTTCGGGGCTTTAGCAGGTCTATTGATAGAGATCAATCGCTTATTCCCGGATGCGTTGACATTCCCTTTTTTTTCATTCTAGTTATTGACATGGGAAGGGGTGAAGAAGATTAGAGAGAGAATCAAAAGATCTGTGACTAATCCCTCCCCCTCTTTTCTTTTAGATAAAATAGAATTACTTACAATTAACTCAAATAAAGAAGATAAGTAGAATAAAGAAAAGAGGAAAGAGAAATTACAAAGTAGATTCAACCTCGTCAAAATTCGGGTTCTTCAATTCAATTGATAAATAATCTAGTGAAAACGGAAATCGAAATGTGTCTAAGACAAGAATATCATAGAAGATAGTAAAAAGAAATACTATACTTCGACTTAGAATAGAATTCTATTCTAAATAGAACTGAATAGAGTTCGAAATCATTTTTTTAATTAATAAGTAATAGTAAATAAATATTACTATTAATTATTATATTGGGTTGTGGTTGCAACGAAATAATCTTTCAAAATTTCGAGTTAGCAACTTCTATTTTTTTTTTTTTTTTCCTTCCCTTTAAATCGGAAAATCGAAGAGTTGGTTGAATCAAAAACTCATCAAAAACTTAAAGAAAGGGGGTTCATGGCCAAGGGTAAAGAAGTCCGCGTAACGGTTATTTTAGAATGTACTAATTGTGTTCGAAAGGGTGTTAATAAAGAATCAACGGGTATTTCCAGATATATTACTCAAAAGAATCGACACAATACTCCTAGTCGATTAGAATTGAGAAAATTCTGTCCCTATTGTTACAAACATACAATTCACGGGGAGATAAAGAAATAGATCGAATCCAGGTGTCTGTGCGTCACTTTACAGGAACAGGAAAGGGGACCTATATACTATATATTATTATATAGAAATACCTTATTTAGAAATACCATATTAGATATAGAACAAGATTTCTATAATATAGCTTAAATCTATAATAGAACTTAAAAATATAACTTCAATTAAAATATTAATATAAATATTTTAATATTAAAATAAAAAAGAAAAAAAATATAAAAAAACCAAATCAAATCCCCCTTTTTAATCCTAAATCATTTTTGATGAGATTGAAATAGGGTTTTCGGGATAAGGAATAAACAAACCATGGATAAATCCAAGCGATTCTTTCTTAAATCCAAGCGATCTTTTCGTAGGCGTTTGCCCCCGATCCAATCGGGGGATCGAATTGATTATAGAAACATGAGTTTAATTAGTCGATTTATTAGTGAACAGGGAAAAATATTATCTAGACGGGTAAATAGGTTGACCTTAAAACAACAAAGATTAATTACTATTGCTATAAAACAAGCTCGTATTTTATCTTTGTTACCTTTTCTTAATAATGAAAAACAATTTGAAAGAGGCGAGTCGACCGTCAGAACTATTGGTCTTAGAACCAGAAATAAATAAAAAATAAGCTTACTCTTCAATTGAATCAAAATTCCAATTTGAACTCAAACACAGATTGATGTTTTGTTCGAAAAATTCGAGGATCCAGATTGGATTGTCGTATTGTAAGAAAAAAACAAGAATGGGTAAGAAGAAATTTTTTTTATTGACTATTCGGCGTGTTCACTGATTTTATTTTGAGCGACTTTATCATATTCTTTTTTTCATATTAATTTCTACTCTACCTTCCCGGAGTTCATTCTCCAGCGAAACTCCATTTAAAATATTGTGTCGGATTCCTTACAATTTACTTATTTTATGATTTCATTGGAAATCATATAAAGACAATTCCTATTTAATATAGCTATTTGTGCAAGTATTTTACGATTCAGAAGCAACTGTCTCTTGTACAGATTGTGTATTAATCTGCTATAACTATAGGATACCCCATTCTCGCGAATTACTGCATTTATTCGAGTGATCCACAAACGACGAAAATCTCTCTTTTGCCTATCTCTATCTCGATGAGACGAAACCAAAGCTCTTATTTTCTGTTGAATAATTGTTCGAGTAAGTCTTGAATGAGCCCCCCGAAAGCTTGATGCAAATAAACGAATTTTTGCTCTACGTCTCCGAGCTATATATCCTTGTCTAATTCTGGTCATTGAATAAATGAATTTTAATGAATAACTAATAGATTTCTTTTCTTTCAGTTATTCTTTTCCTCTTTCCTAGTTTATTAATAACAAAACGGATTCTTCCAATGTATAAAATATAAATTCCAATGGCTTTTGCTACTATAACCTTCCCGACCACAATTTGTCTTTTTTTATAGGTATTTCGCCTCGAACTACGAAATTGTATTGATACCAGGTATCAAAAAACATAAAAAGGTAATAAATAGAAATGAATAAAGAAAGAGTGGGTTCCATCGTTTCTATGGTTACGTCTTAAACGGTGAGGTCCTCTCTATACACCGGAGCCCCTTACTTCATTTAATCAATGCTATTGGTAACTTGTACAGTTCACATTCTTTGGCTCTACCCATGAATTATCTAGTCCTAGGTCTTTCACAACGAGATCTACCTATACAGTAACGATATTTCATTATGAAGATTAGCTGGGTAGCTGACCCTCTTAGTCCGTTTTTGCAAGAGTAGAGACATCAGATTTCGGCTTTGAAAATAGGATTTCCCTCGCTTAATGGATAACCATTTGTTACCAATGAGGAATTTTTTTTTTCATCTTCAATTCCAAAAGGAAATGATTGGATTTGCACCAATGGAAACCATAAATTTCAGCACAATACAATAGAAGGGTATAATAGATCTTTTTTTTAGATAGTGAACGGCCTTTTTCCTTCCACCTTTTCCTCTTCACTGGTACTGATCATTGATACTGGAAAATGGGTTTCCTTTAGTTTGTCCCAGCGAGGATCTGAACGAGTCGCACATACACCCTAGTACATGTTCCTCGGCGCTGAGGACATCCCCGAAGAGCAGGGGATTTCGTGACATTTCTGATTGGCTGTCTTGTGTTTCTAATAAGTTGTTTAATAGTTGGCATGTTGAATCGTATACATAATGAATGGGCTGGTTTAGATCGATCCTAACCGGCTGTTTATGAATTACTTCTCTATTTAATAGATCAATAGAATATTATTAAACCCAGTAATAAAAAGTTAAGTAAAAAATCTCCAGTTGCGGATTTGCGCAGGATTACTGCTATTTTTAGTCAACCGCTACAAGATCAACAATTCCATAAGCTTGGGCTTCTGTTGCTGACATAAAAACATCCCTTTCCATATCTTCGGATACAACCCATAAAGGTTTGCCTGTTCTTTGTACATAAACCCTTGTGATGCTTTCGCGCAGTTTCAATAGTTCTTCTGCTTCCAGGATAAATTCTCCCGTTTGTGCCTCATAAAAAGAACTCGCAGGTTGATGTATCATTACCCTGATGATATAACAAACAAAAGGTTCCTCTATCTCGGATGATGAGGTGAGGAGAAGAGATAAAGAATTAAAAAAAAAGATAGAATTGAGCAACCGTACAGGCATAGGCGTCTTTTGCACATTGCATACGGCTCCACAATGGGATTCGCTTTGACCTTCCATCAAAGAAAGAAAAAAAATATATATATATATAGGGTTTATTTTCTCAGATCCGGGTCGGCAAATGATCCAATTACCATCCTTCCTTTCGGGACAGTTAAAAAATACTATGATGGCTCCGTTGCTTTTTATATATTTATCTCGTTTGTGATTCAGCAATCCCAAAGTTTTTTCGTACTCTTTCATAACAATACCATAAATATTGTTAAAAGTCTTCAGGGTGAAAACAAAAAAGTTTGTGACGCAGAAAAGGCCCCGGAAAAAATCGGGAATACCCTTTATTTTATACTAATTTCATACTCCTCTTTCGATATATAATCTATGATTAAAAAAAAATGCATATCGAATTCGAAGTGCCATGCTATTATTACTTAATATTCATATTTTATATGGCGAAGGCATAGTCTTTTTTTCTTAAAAAACTCATTGGCGCCAAGCGTGAGGGAATGCTAGACGTTTGGTGATCTCTCCTCCAACCAGGATAAAAGATCCCATTGAAGCGGCTAATCCCATGCATATTGTATGCACATCAGGTTGCACAAATTGCATAGTATCATAAATAGCTACCCCGGGTATTACCCATCCGCCGGGAGAGTTTATAAACAAATAAAGATCTTTGTTATCATTCTCTATACTGAGATATACCATAAGACCAATAAGTTGATTCGAGATCTCGCTATCAACCTCTTGGCCTAAAAAAAGTAATCTTTCTCGATAAAGTCGGTTGATTAGGATAAAATTTGTATCCCTTAAGAGCCGTACATGCACCTTTTGATGCATACGGTTCAACAAAAATTGCGAAAAAAAGAATCAATGTGTAGATTCCAGCCCTCTTTCTTTTTTTTTTCATAGCGGGACACCCTTCTAATTTCATTTTCGAATTTATTAACGATTTTCTTCCCTTTTTCAAGAAAGATGAGTTTTGTACTCTTTCCCTATAAAAAATCCATTAAACTTATCGAACTAACTTCTCATTGATGTATTGTTTCATCGAGATCTAATCCAAATCGCGATGTCTTTTTCTTGTTCCTGAATGGGCTTTTTCAATTCTTTTAGGTTTATGCTCTACTCCGAGTAAAAAAAACCGATTTTGATTTGCACATATAGGACAAATGCTACTAATACTACGCCCTTTTCCTACGACTTACTTCTTTTTCAATTCATTTCATATCTTCTGCCAAATATTCGACGTATTTATCATATTGTATTTATCATATTATTCGTTTGATTAAAAGTTTGAGATTATTCTCTTATTCAATAACAAAAAAATCTTTTATGATCTATGATATAAGTATTAATAATCAGAAATATATTACCAATTGGTTTTTTTCTAAACGGAGCCTGGATACTTCATTTTATTGGTCCAACCAAGCTAACCATAAATTATTTTAATTGATAATATTCATTTTAATACCCCTCAAAATACATCTAATTGCACTTCACGCTCCAAA